TTTATTATAATAAAATAATATATATAGATATTTATCATTGATTAGTAGGAATTTATTAGTAGGAGGCGAACTTTATGAAAACAGAAGTATACGCTTTAGGTCAACATATATCTATGTCTGCTCACAAAGCGCGAAGAGTAATTGATCAAATTCGTGGGCGTTCCTACGAAGAAACACTTATGATATTAGAACTCATGCCTTATCGAGCATGTTATCCCATTTTCAAATTAGTTTATTCTGCAGCAGCAAATGCTAGTTTCAATATGGGTTCGAATGAAGCAAATTTAGTCATTAGTAAAGCCGAAGTAAATGAAGGTACTATCGTGAAGAGATTAAAACCTCGAGCTCGAGGGCGTAGTTTTGCCATACAAAAACCTACCTGCCATATAACTATTGTAATGAAAGATATATCCTTAGGTGGATATATAGATACCGACTCTATTAAGTGGTCACAAAAACCAAAATGGAAAAAAAAGGATACAACTATGTCGTATTATGATATGTATAGTAATAGTAATGGGGGAACATGGGACAAAAAATAAATCCAATTGGTTTCAGACTTGGTACAACCCAAGGTCATCATTCCCTTTGGTTCGCACAACCAAAAAATTATTCTGAGGGTCTGCAAGAAGATCAAAAAATAAGAAATTATATCAAGAATTATGTACAAAAAAATATGAAAACATCCTCTGGCGTTGAGGGAATTGCGCGTATAGAGATTCAAAAAAGAATCGATCTGATCCAAATCATAATCTATATGGGATTTCCAAAAATATTAATTGAAAGTCGACCCCGAGGAATCGAAGAATTACAGATGAATTTACAAAAAGAATTTAATTCTGTAAATAGAAAACTTAACATTGCTATCACACGAATTGAAAAGCCTTACGGAAACCCTAATATTCTTGCAGAATTTATAGCCGGCCAATTAAAAAATAGAGTTTCTTTTCGCAAAGCAATGAAAAAGGCTATAGAATTAACTGAACAAGCAGATACAAAAGGAATTCAAGTGCAAATTGCAGGACGTATCGACGGAAAAGAAATTGCGCGTGTTGAATGGATCAGAGAGGGTAGGGTTCCACTACAAACCATTCGAGCTAAAATTGATTATTGTTCCTATACAGTTCGAACTATCTATGGGGTATTAGGCATCAAAATTTGGATATTTATAGACGGGGAATAATAAAATAAACCTTTATTTCCCTTTGCATTCTATCCGGCGATGGAACAAAAAGAGAAATTTATTTCTTATTTTCTCTTCAATAAAAAAATGAACAAACAATTATAATTCTATAGGGTTTAATAAAAATTAAATTAATCTTTTGATAAAATTGCTATGCTTAGTGTGTGACTCGTTGGTTTTTTGAGGGTTAGTAACCAGCCCCATAGTATAAACAAATAACTATAGAAGTAATAACCAACTCATTCCTTCGTATTATCTGGATCCAAAGAACCAGTCAAGATATGATATATTGTTCATATTGTTGTAGCAACTGAAATACTTTTTCATTAAAAAATCTGCTTCTAAGTTGTCAATAGAAATAAAAAAGAAAGGGTATGGATAAATGGAAGGATGAAAGAAAGAAAGAAAAAGAATATGGATGATATAAAATTCCAATATGTAAGGTCTATGAGTCATCTCATAAAAAATCTGTGTAATAAAGCATCAATAAGGATTCATCATTAAAAGGATCTGCTCATCGAACAAAAAATAAAGAGCTTCGAGCCAATAAAGACTAAGAATATTGACTCAAGAACTAATAGCTCCATTGTAGAATTCAGACCTAACCATTAAGTAAGAAGGGATGGGAACGATGGAACCTGTGAATTCAAAAGATTCTAGTGAAAATGAATTCGAACGATTCATTGATCGGGATGGCGGAACCGACCAGAAACCAATTAATCTATTCGGAAAAGTTATGAACTAATGATAGAACTGAAATAGAAATTGAAAGAGTAAATATTCGCCCGCGAAAACTTTATTTTTTTGGATTGCTAAATTTAGGGTCAATCCAATACGATAAAGAGTAAAACAAAAGAAAGATTCCTTTTAACATTCTAAATCTAAAATATAAGAAAAAAAGTTATTTAATATATTTAGTTATCTATTATCTATACTATACAAACAAGATATAAAAATTAATAATAGATTTGATCTAGATTAAATGAAATCCATGAGTCAGCGGATTACTTATTAAATACATGTATATCTTAATTCAAATTATATTATATCTGAATTGAATTCTAAATCTTTAATTTGAATTTATTTTTATTCGCGAGGAGCTGGATGAGAAGAAACTCTCACGTCCAGTTCTGTAGTAGAGATGGAATTCAAAACAAACCATCAACTATAACCCCAAAAGAACCAGATTCCGTAAACAACATAGAGGAAGAATGAAGGGAATATCTTATCGAGGTAATACTATTTGTTTTGGTAAATACGCTCTTCAGGCACTTGAACCCGCTTGGATCACATCTAGGCAAATAGAAGCAGGTCGACGAGCAATGACACGAAATGCACGTCGCGGTGGAAAAATATGGGTTCGTATATTTCCAGATAAACCAGTTACAGTAAGACCCGCAGAAACACGTATGGGTTCAGGTAAAGGCTCTCCCGAATATTGGGTAGCTGTTGTTAAGCCTGGTCGAATTCTTTATGAAATGGGTGGAGTAACAGAAAATATAGCCCGAAGGGCTATTTCAATAGCAGCGTCCAAAATGCCTATACGAGCTCAATTTATAATTTCGGGCTAAAAAAGAAATAGGCCCTAATTAAAAATAGCGGATGCAGGTTTCTTTTTTTGGACAAATAATATTTCTTTTTTTCTTTGACCTTTGTATTGTAAAAACAGATAAAAAAAAAAATGATATGATTCAACCTCAGACCCATTTGAATGTAGCAGATAACAGCGGGGCTCGAGAATTGATGTGTATTCGAATCATAGGAGCTAGCAATCGTCGATATGCTCGTATTGGTGACGTTATTGTTGCTGTGATCAAAGACGCAGTTCCAAACATGCCTCTACAAAGATCAGAAGTGGTCAGAGCTGTAATTGTACGTACTTGTAAAGAACTTAAACGTGACAACGGTATGATAATACGATATGATGACAATGCTGCAGTTGTGATTGATCAAGAAAGAAATCCAAAAGGAACTCGAGTTTTTGGTGCGATTGCCCGAGAATTGAGACAGTTCAATTTTACTAAAATAGTTTCATTAGCTCCCGAGGTATTATAAAATGAGACCACGATATGGTTATAGTAGGGTATTTAAAAGAAATAGATTAAGATTCATTTAGTAGATTTTGTCTCACGTATATACCTTTTAAAATTAATATTCATAAACAAATACGTAAAAAAAAAAAAAAAAAGAAAAAACATGTTGATTATATCCAAATTTGGAGGCACCAATAATTTAAATTAATCATGGGTAGTGATACTATTGCTGACATAATAACCTCTATACGAAATGCCGATATGTATAGAAAAAGCGTGGTTCGAGTAGCATCTACTAATATCAGCGAAAGTATTGTGAAAATACTTTTACGAGAGGGTTTTATCGAAAACGTGAGAAAACATCGAGAAAACAACAAATATTTTTTGGTTTTAACCCTACGACATAGAAGGAATAGGAAAAGCACTTATAGAAATCTTTTAAATTTAAAACGGATCAGTCGGCCGGGTCTACGAATCTATTCTAACTATCAAAGAATTCCTAGAATTTTAGGTGGGATGGGTGTTGTAATTCTTTCTACATCTCGGGGTATAATGACAGACCGAGAGGCTCGACTAGAAAGAATAGGCGGAGAAATTTTGTGTTATATATGGTAATCTTTCTAATATCCGAATTGAATATGAAACTTCTTATTTGTGAAAAAGAAAAGAGAAGTGCTGGGTTGTCTAATAGGGTTCTTCCTCCACTAGTTAATACTTCAAGGGGGTTTTGCCTGGAATGAAAGAACAAAAATGGATTCATGAAGGTTTAATTACTGAATCGCTTCCCAACGGTATGTTCCGGGTTCGTTTAGATAATGAAGATATAATTCTAGGTCATGTTTCAGGAAAGATCCGACGTAGTTTTATACGGATACTGCCAGGCGATAGAGTCAAAATTGAAGTAAGTCGGTATGATTCAACCAGAGGTCGTATAATTTATCGACTCCGCAACAAAGATTCGAAAGATTAGGTGTTTCCCTATTTATTTCGTAGGAATACCATTAAAAATTGAAAATTTCAAGAAACTTATTTTCTTCCAAGAAGTAGATTCAAAATTAAAGTAAGGAGTGGCAAATATGAAAATAAGAGCTTCCGTTCGTAAAATTTGTGAAAAGTGTCGACTAATACGTCGTAGGGGACGAATTATAGTAATTTGTTCGAACCCAAGACATAAACAAAGACAAGGATAATAAGGCTCATTAAAGACCTGATATACAAATAGGGGATCTGTTTTGACATGAAATGGATATATCCATATATCTCTGACTCAAATTTATGAGATGATAAAATATGGCAAAAGCTATACCGAAAAAGGGTTCACGTGGACGTATTGGTTCACGTAAGAGTACACGTAAAATACCAAAGGGGGTTATTCATATTCAAGCAAGTTTCAATAATACCATTGTGACTGTTACAGATGTACGGGGGCGAGTGGTTTCTTGGTCCTCTGCCGGTACTTGTGGCTTCCGAGGTACAAGAAGAGGGACACCATTTGCTGCTCAAACCGCAGCGGCAAATGCTATTCGTGCAGTAGTAGATCAAGGTATGCAACGAGCAGAAGTCATGATTAAAGGTCCCGGTCTCGGAAGAGACGCAGCATTACGAGCTATTCGCAGAAGTGGTATACTATTAACTTTCGTACGGGATGTAACTCCTATGCCACATAATGGCTGTAGACCCCCGAAAAAAAGACGTGTATAGAAAAAAAATGGAAGATATTTCAATAGCAAGAGAAACAAGAGAAATAAATGATTCAATGATCTGATCAAATAATATTATTATGG